GATTTTTTTTTTATTTTAGAATTAGGTACCAGGCCTTATGTCAATTCTGAAATATCTCCTTTGTTGTAAAACTTCCTACAAAAAATGTTTCATTGGAATAAGAAGGGGAAGGAAGAAGGCGAGTCGGTATGCTAATTCCTCATCCTCCAATCAGTCCTTCCCCATGGGTTATTGTCCCAACAAATAAATAATTGTAGGAGTGAAATCTGAATATAATTCGAAAAAGCGAGAGTGGTAAGTTCAAGGAAATAACCTAAGAAAAAATATGTATTGTTATAGGATTAAACAAAGGGATTCGCAAATAAAAGTGCTAAGGCTACAACCAGTCCATAAATTGTTAAAGCTTCCATAAAAGCCAAACTAAGCAATAAAGTACCTCGTATTTTTCCCTCCGCCTCGGGCTGTCTCGCGATCCCTTCTACAGCTTGGCCCGCAGCAGTACCTTGACCAACCCCAGGTCCAATAGAAGCAAGACCGACGGCCAACCCAGCAGCAATAACGGAAGCGGCAGAAATCAGTGGATTCATGATAAGTTCCTCACACCAAAATAAGTAAATAGTTAATGATACGATCAACCAAGAAATTATGACTTAATTATTCCATCGCTAAGATCTATACAGTCGAAGGAACTAAGAACTCTGAATTGAAGTAATAATATTATTGAATCGTTAGAACTACTTCCATATTTCTTTTTTAGTTTCTATTCACATAATTTTTGTGAATCCATATGACTTTTTTTTTCCATTTCTTTGTTTTTTCCAATCGAATTTTTCTTTTTTTTTCTTGATTGAATCTATTTACTCATTCAATATTCACTTTATTCATTGAATAAATATTTCATTCACAATTACAAACGAAAGGGAAGGACTTCTATTGGAATCCCTATCTAAATCTAAATTTACAGTATTAGATATTAATTAGATATATTTTTACTTCATATATAACTAATTAATATCTAATATCACATATACATGTGTTTCTTCCATAACGTAAATCAACTATTCATATCTTACATTCAATCGGATTCTAGAATAATTCTTCGAAAGATTCACAAGAGTTGTCTTATAGCAATTAGATTACATACATCTAGTTCGGCACCTCCTTAATCCATTTTTTTTATAAATTGAACTTTTTTTTTCTAGATTTTTCTTTTATTATTCGACTACATGGGTACAATCAATCTACATGGACAAATTCCTTAGATCGAATCATTACATCGAAATAGTAGTATTTGATTGATCTAAGTTAATGTAATTAATTATTTATTAAAATTCTCTTTTGGTCAATCGTTGAATTGGATGAAATCAACTTGAATGGACATCATTCTATATAACAATAACATCTTTTGAAAGAATAGCACGCCATAATACTATACTATAAGTAATAGTATCCAAATTATTATTCAGATTATGATTACTAATAGCTAATAATTATGGTTACTGATAGCTAATAATGTTGAATATTGGAATTAAATGAACAAAACAATATAAAGAGAATATTCATTGGAGGGGGTATAAATGGACCTAACTGGAATTTTAGGAAAAAGATCTTTTAGATCTCTTTCCTTTTTTTTACTTCCCTGTTTGTTGCAACTCCCTAATATCTCTAAGATCTTAAGCTTTTTTACTATTCCTCTCTAGATCGTATATATCTTATTTATATTATAGAATATATTCTATAATTTTTTATAATTTTGATTATATAATTGATTTATATATTATGTTATGTTCCCTAAGCAGATTATCTTGATCCGCGCATATATTGCGTAAGTCTTAAGCTAAAAAAAGCCTATTTCGAAAACTAGTCAATGATGACTCTCCATGGATTCGCCTATATAAGCCGCAGCTAAAGTTGCAAAAATAAGAGCTTGAATACCACTTGTAAATAATCCAAGTAACATGACAGGTATAGGAACCACTGAAGGTACTAAAGAAACAAGAACAACAACTACTAATTCATCAGCTAATATATTTCCGAAAAGTCGAAAACTAAGTGATAAGGGTTTTGTGAAATCTTCTAAGATATTAATGGGTAAAAGGATTGGAGTTGGTTGAATGTATTTACCGAAATAACCTAATCCTTTTTTGGTAAGACCCGCATAGAAATATGCTACTGACGTGAGTAAAGCTAAAGCAACGGTAGTATTTATATCATTTGTAGGTGCGGCTAATTCCCCATGAGGTAACTGTACGATTTTCCAAGGTAAAAGAGCACCTGACCAATTCGAAACAAAAATAAATAGAAACAAAGTTCCAATAAAGGAAACCCATGGACCGTACTCTTCTCCAATCTGAGTTTTGCTCACGTCTCGAATGAATTCAAGGACATATTCGAAGAAATTCTGACTGTCAGTAGGAATGGTTTGTGGATTACGAACAGCTATAATGGCTGAACCTAATAAGATAGCAATTACAACCCAAGAAGTAATAAGTACTTGGGCATGTACTTGAAAACCTCCTATTTGCCAATACAAATGTTGGCCAACTTCCACACCAGATATATCGTATAACCCCTTTAGTGTGTTGATAGAACATAATAGAACATTCATATTCCCCTCTGAAAGAAATAGAACTAAAAAAAAAAGAATTATTTTGATTCAACCATCTATTTTTGACTTGCCTACTTGAATTATATATTTTTGATATCAACTAATCACATAATACCCCTAAGTTACTTGTATCTCTTTTGCGCGATTAAAGAATCGTAACCGATTTCATAAATCTATGGAGTTACAAAAATGGAGTTCCAAAAATAATTTATTTATCTTATTATTAATATGAATCACGTATTTCGTATATAGCTAGAACGACCCTCACAAATTGCAAATACTAATTTGTTAAGAATTAATCGGATTGAAGCTATAGCATCATCATTTGCTGGAATCGAAATATCTGCGAGATCGGGGTCACAATTTGTATCGATTAAACAAATCGTTGGAATTCCCAAAATGATACATTCTCGAAGAGCCGTATATTCTTCTTGCTGATCAACGATTATTACAATATCGGGTAATCCCATCATATATTGAATTCCGCCCAGATATGTTTGCAAGTGAGATAATTGTCTCTTCAACATAGCCGAATCTCGTTTCGGAAGACGGTTGAGTCTCTCTATCTTTTGTTCCGTTCTCAAGTCCCTGAACTTATGAAGTATCGTTTCTGTAGTATACCAATTCGTCAACATACCACCGAGCCATTTTTTATTAACATAATGACAACGAGCCCTTATTGCAGCCCGTGCTACTAAATCAGCTGCTTTATTTTTGGTACCAACAATTAAGAATTGTTTTCCCCTACTTGCTGCATCAAAAACTAAATTACAAGCTTCTGATAAAAAACGAGCGGTTCTAATAAGATTTATAATATGAATACCTTTACGCTTTGAAGAGATATAAGGTGCCATTCTAGGATTCCATTTACTAGTACCATGACCAAAATGAACCCCTGCTTCCATCATCTCTTCCAAATTAATGTTCCAATATCTTCTTGTCATTTCTCTCCCCACACTTCCTCTCTTTTTTTTTTTTAAAAAAAAAAAGAGACGAGGTACCCTGAAATAGAAATAAATAATTGTTCCGATGGAACCTTCTTTTCTACCTCTAACGGATATTAGCCGTTGATACATGATTCAAGCTATTCATTTATTTCTATTCTATTTGTTATTATCTTTATTACTATTACCAAATAAAAAAAAATGACCGCAGATAGTTAAGAATCTGCTCTTAGGAATCATTAAATCCTCGCAATGATTGTTTGGGTGTGGGTGTATCGTATAAATTCTTTGAAATGAAAAAATAAAATAATTCTCTGTGGTAGAACAATATATCTCTCATTTTCACCTTGAATAAATCATTCTTTTTTGTTTCGAAAGGAATGTTGTTAGGTTGCTTTGAACGTTGCACTAATCCTTTGAATCCAGTACCAACGGGTACCATCCCCCCGAGAACAACGTTCTCTTTCAGACCTTTCAACCAATCGATACGACCCCGGAGAGCGGCTTTTGCTAAAACTCTAGCAGTTTCTTGAAAACTCGCTTCGGATATGAAACTTTGAGTATTTAGAGATGCTTTCGTTATTCCCAATAAGATGGCTCGGTAACGGATCGCTTCTTCCAAAGCACGCCCTGTTCGTTCCGCCCGCAACAATTCAATTAGTTCTCCGGGTGAAAAAACATTAGACATTCTATCTTCTGAAACCAACACTTTTGATGTTATTTGACGCACAATAATCTCTATATGCCGATTATGAATCTGCACCCCCTGAGATCGATACACTTTTTGTATCTTATTAACCAAAGAGATACGACTTTGTACTATAGTTAGCTCAGCACCAATCAAGAATCCCCAAGGAATTCCAAGAATTTTTGCTATGCGCTCGTTCCAACCCTCAATCCTCTTTTCTAGGTTCATCGATATTGAATCAATCGAACGAACTTCTAACACTTGTTCCACTTTTGGAAGACCTTGCGTTATATCTCCAGATCTCGACTTTTCATATATAAATGTAACTAACGTATCTCCTTCGTAAAGGATTTCTCCATAATGACCATGAACAGTTGCTCCCAGAGTGGCCAAATAAGGTTTAGCTGATCTTATTACTACAGAGTCAATTTGAACAATTAGAACTTGACCCGATTTTAGGTGCGGTCCGTTTTTCGCTATACATACATTTTCACAAATAAATTGCCCAAGGCTAATTCTAATTATTGTAGATCTTTCTTCACAATAATTATGATGGAGAAAATGATGATGGAGAAAATGCCAATTCAAATTGAATGGATTTAAAACGGTGTTACTGCATGGATCGGGATTATAAATTCTACCATTTTCATCTATTAAATAATATTTAAGTACTTGAAAAGTCTGTTTTAAATTGTCAAGTTGTAAATATTTAGTTACCGAGATCTGATTATAAGTTATTAAATGGTAAAATGAATCAAAATTCGTACTTTTAGGGGCTCTTCCTAATCCTAAAGGCCCTAACAAATTCCTAATTGGAATT